AACGCAATTATTTTAATAATGTAAATAAGCACATTTTGGGCCCAAATAAACTACTAGGGGTTTTCCTGTTTCCGGGGGGTTTTCAGGAGTCTTAGTGATCTCAGGAGTTTAGGGGGGTAGGGGGGTTTAACGCGAAAAAACCAAGGGGGATATCGTGGATCTTTCGAGTAGATTTCATTATATGCTCTTGACTGTGATATATGTGGTTTTACGAGTATTAGTTTCTTAACATTCACCATTATGACTTGCTTGTGAGAGAAATGTCCGCACCTTGTCTTTTAATACCGTATGCGCTCTGTAATGCCAGATGAAAGGAAAAAAAAAAAAGAGAACCCCTTGCTCGCTGGAGAGAACGCTCGGCATGCTGAGTCATCTCGGTGATGACCTCCACCATTAACTTATGTAAGCGTCGATGAAAGTGGGAGGGATTATCAATCAATGGCCCTGAAATAGGAACCAAATGCCAGGAATAAATCACTAGGAGCGACCCCCACAAATACTTGTCCCTCACCCTCATTAGCCGTTGATCTACAGTTATCAACTGTTGATCGGTTCTTACTGTATCGGATAGTTAAATTCATATAATGGGGAGAAACGTATAACTTAACTAATAAATTTAAGTGTTGAGTCTTGCTTTGTATCTCTTCATCCTCATCTCGTCCTGTTTGAGTCATATAAATTAATGGGGATATTACATATCTGGTAAGCAAACAAAAAGTGTTGCATTACATTGCCATTGTATTAAAATTATCACTGATTTAGTCATACTAGGTCAGGGCTGAAAAGTGATACGCCGGCTTATAAATTAATTAATACTTGAGATCGACTGTAAAATTAAGATTTTCATGGCGTAAGGAATAATTTGGGTACGTGGGACTTTTGGGGTGCGCACTTTGTGCGCGTGTTTTTTTTTTTGTGCGCGTGTTTTTTTTTTGTGCGCGTGTTTTTTTTTTGTGCGCGTGTTTTTTTTTGTGCGCGTGTTTTGGTGGGCTTTTTGGGGTGCTTTTTGGGGTGCGTTTATTTTGGGGTGCGTTTATTTTGGGGTGCGTTTATTTTGGGGTGCGTTTATTTTGGGGTGCGTTTTCAAAGAGTAGTTTAGTTTAGAATCCTAGCTTTGGGAGTTAGGGGTAGGAGTTAAAATCTCTTTTCTTTGAGCAGTAGGGAGGGTTCTAACCTCCGGCGTCCGGTTTACAAGACCGGTGCTCTGGCTCTGAGCTACAAACTGCAAGATCACTCCAAGGCTTTGTTCTCCACTCAGCCGGCCAGGGGGAAGAGGGTTAGGAAAAGAGAGAAATAGAGAACGGATGCGATTTGGCCAATGATGATAAAGGGGTGTTCTACAGGCATGCCTCCGATTCATGTAAGAATGGCGACATCAGCGATGAGGGTCCAAAATAGGAATTGGGTAACAGGACGAAAGGTTAGTCCTCGTTGCTTTGAGGTGTGAAGAATAGGTACTACTATGAGGATGAGGATGGAAGCTAGAAGAGCTAGGACGCCTCCAAGCTTATTGGGGATTGATCGAAGGATGGCGTAGGCAAATAAGAAGTATCACTCAGGCTTGATGTGTGGGGGCGTTACTAGGGGGTTTGCGGGGGTAAAATTATCGGGGTCTCCTAATAAGTTAGGAGAAAACAAGGCTAGTGCTGTAAGAGCAATAAGTAGTGCGGCAAAGCCCAGGAGGTCTTTGTAAGAAAAATAAGGGTGGAAAGAGATTTTATCTGCGTCTGAGTTTAGGCCTAGGGGGTTGTTCGAGCCAGTTTCGTGTAGAAACAGTAAGTGAATGAGTGTTGCGCCTGCAATGACAAAGGGGAAGAGGAAATGGAAGGCAAAAAATCGGGTTAGGGTGGCGTTGTCTACGGAGAAGCCCCCTCAGATTCACTGTACGAGGGCGTTGCCGATGTAGGGGACTGCAGAAAGAAGGTTGGTGATGACTGTGGCACCTCAGAATGATATTTGTCCTCAGGGGAGGACGTATCCAACAAAAGCGGTTATTATAACCAGGAGAAGAAGCACAACTCCGATGTTTCAAGTTTCTTTATAAAGGTAGGAGCCGTAATATAAGCCTCGCCCCACATGTATGTAAACGCAGATGAAGAAGAAAGAAGCTCCGTTGGCATGGAGGTTGCGGATAAGTCAGCCATAGTTTACGTCTCGGCAGATGTGGCCAACAGAGGAGAAAGCTGTTGCGATGTCAGAGGTGTAGTGTATAGCGAGGAAAAGGCCCGTTAGGATTTGGATGATTAAACAAAGGCCGAGGAGGGAACCAAAGTTTCATCATACTGAAATATTTGAGGGGGCGGGGAGGTCAACGAGGGCATTATTTGCGATTTTTAGTAGGGGGTGCGTTTTTCGTAGGCTTGCCATTAAGGTTCTTGTAGTTGAATAACAACGGTGGTTTTTCAAGCCATTAGTCCTGGTTAAATTCCTGGCAGGAATTATGACTTATATTATGTCTTTGTTCTTGTTGGGTTTAGTGTTGGGTTTAGTGGCTGTTGCCTCTAATCCTTCTCCTTATTTTGCTGCTTTGGGGTTGGTGGTTGTGGCGGGTATAGGGTGTGGGGTTTTGGTGGGCCATGGGGGACCTTTTTTATCATTAGTCTTATTTTTAATTTACTTGGGCGGGATGTTGGTGGTGTTTGCGTATTCAGCAGCACTTGCTGCTGAGCCCTTTCCGGAGAGTTGAGGGAGCCGCCCTGTCTTGGTATACATAATTATGTATGTTGTAGGGGTGGGGGTGATTTCAAGCATTATATGGGGTGGGTGATATGAAGCGTCTTGAGTGTCTGCTGATGAGTATGCGGATTTTTCTGTGTTCCGGGGAGACATGGGTGGGGTGGCTTTTATGTACTCAGCGGGAGGAGGGATATTGGTTATGAGTGCCTGGGTTTTGTTGCTTACGTTATTTGTTGTTTTGGAGGTTACCCGGGGCTTAGGTCGAGGGACACTTCGGGCTGTTTAATACATGGTTAAAAGAAGGGTGAGGACAAGAGTAAGAAGGAATAAGGCCAGGTAGGTTTTGATTAGGCCTTGTTGTGTGTTGCTGATGGTAGTAATTAAGGGGAGGCTGTAATTAGCGATGGCTTTAGGTCCTGCTTTCTCAAGTCAGGTTTGGTCTACTATTTGGCTGGCAATTGTTTGTCCCAGGGCTAAGTTAGCCTTGGGGGAGAGGCGATGAATGATTGTTGGGAAAAAGCCTAATATATTAGAAAAGTGGTGGGTGGCCAGGTTGGGGTTTGTTTGGTATTGTTTACTTGTGAGGGATGCTAGTTCTAAGGCTAGAATTAGGCCAGAAACTGTAACGATGAGGGCTGTTAGTTTGAGCAGTGGGGGTATAGTTATAATAGGAGTTTTTAGGGGGGTAATGCTAGATGTAATTAGAAGGCCAGCAATAATACTTCCTCAAGCCAAACGCTTGATTGGGTTAATTACGGCGGGGCTATTTTCATTAATGGGGGAGAGAGAGTTAAATCGAGGGTGGCCTATGGTTACGAAATAAACCACTCGCAGGCTGTAGATGGCTGTGAAAGAGGTGGCTAGGAGGGTAAGAGTGAGGGCTCAGGCGTTTAGGTGTGATGTATTTAGGGCTTCAATGATGGCGTCTTTTGAAAAGAAGCCTGCTAGGAAAGGGGTTCCAGTGAGGGCGAGGCTTCCAATTGTTAAACAAGAGGAGGTAAAGGGGGCGAGGTGATGTATACCTCCCATTTTGCGAATGTCTTGTTCGTCGTTTAGGCTGTGGATAATAGAGCCGGAGCAGAGGAAGAGTATTGCTTTAAAGAAGGCGTGGGTGCAGATGTGTAGAAAGGCGAGCTGAGGTTGGTTGAGTCCAATGGTGACTATTATTAATCCAAGTTGACTTGATGTTGAGAAGGCAACGATTTTTTTGATGTCGTTTTGAGTTAATGCACAGGTGGCTGTAAAAAGGGTTGTTAGGGCGCCTAGACAGAGGCAGGTGGTTAAAGCGGTTTGGTTGTGTTCCAATAGGGGGCTCATGCGGACTAGAAGGAAAATGCCGGCAACAACCATGGTGCTTGAGTGAAGTAGGGCAGAGACCGGCGTAGGACCTTCCATGGCTGAGGGGAGCCATGGATGAAGTCCGAATTGGGCGGATTTTCCGGTAGCAGCAAGAATTAAGCCTAAGAGTGGAAAGGTTAGGTCAAGATCTTTGGAGGCTATAAAGATTTGTTGTATTTCTCAGGAGTTAAGGTGCATGGCTAGTCATGCTATGGCAAAGATCAGCCCGATGTCTCCAACGCGGTTGTACACAACAGCTTGGAGGGCGGCGGTGTTGGCGTCTGCTCGGCCGTATCATCAGCCGATGAGAAGGAATGATATAATGCCCACCCCTTCTCAGCCAATAAATAATTGAAATATGTTGTTGGCTGTGACTAGGATAATTATGGCAATAAGAAAAATTAAGAGATATTTGAAGAAGCGGTTTATGTTGGGGTCTGCATGTATGTATCAAGATGCGAATTCAAGGATGGACCAGGTTACATAGAGGGCGATAGGAGTAAAGATAATTGAGTAGTGGTCAAATTTAAAACTGACACTAATGTCAAAGCATGTGGTGTTTATTCAAGTTCAGGATGTAATGATTGTTTCGGCCCCCTCGTTGAAAAATAAGAATAGTGGGAGGAGGCTGACGAAAAATCCCAATTTCACTGCGGTTTTGACATGGGTGGTGGCTCAGTCTGAGGGCTGAGTTTGGGGGGTCAAAGTTGAGAGTACGGGGTAGGCTAATAGTGTAAAAATAATAATCAGGCTTGAGGTTATTATTAGGGAAGTGGGGTGCATAGCTGCTACTTGGATTTGCACCAAGAGTTTTTGGTTCCTAAGACCAATGGATGAGCTGTTATCCTTTAGGAGCTACCCGAGTGAGCCTTGGAGTTCAACCAGGGTTGCGGAGATTAGCAGTCTTCGTTGCTGGCGAGCCTCCCTCGGTGGACAAGGGGGTTTTAACCCCTGTTTTTAGAATCACAATCTGATGTTTTGGTTAAACTATGTCTACATGAAGTTCACCCCCAGATTAGCTCAGGTTTAAGGATGAGTAGGATTAGGGGGAGAAGATGAAGGGCTAAAAGTAGATGTTCTCGTGTGTGAGAGGGGTCTAGGGCAATGATGTGGGGTGGGAGTGGGCCCCGCTGGGTTATAAGAAATATATAGAGGGAGTAACTTGCAGTGATAAGTGTTCCGGCCCCGGTTAAGATGATGGTTCATCAAGATCAGTTAAATAGGGAGGTGATAATTATTAGTTCTCCTATCAGGTTGGGGAGAGGAGGGAGTGCCAGGTTTGCGAGGCTTGCGATGAACCACCATGCTGTTATAAGGGGAAGAATTATTTGTAGTCCTCGAGCTAAAAGTATTGTTCGACTATGTGTTCGCTCGTAGTTTGTGTTGGCGAGACAGAAGAGTGCGGAGGATGCTAGTCCGTGAGCGATTATGAGAATTAGGGCCCCGGAAAACCCTCAGGGGGTTTGAATAAGAATACCCCCAACAACCAGGCCTATGTGGCTTACAGAGGAATAGGCAATAAGGGACTTTAAGTCTGTTTGGCGGAGACAGATGGAGCCGGTTATGATAACCCCTCATAGGGCAAAGATAATAAAAGGGTAGCTCAATTCCTTGGTTAGTGGCTCAAGTATAACAACCATTCGTATCATTCCGTATCCTCCAAGCTTTAAGAGTACGGCAGCCAGAATTATGGATCCTGCGACGGGGGCTTCAACGTGTGCTTTTGGTAGTCAGAGGTGTACTCCATATAAAGGCATTTTTACTAGGAAAGCGAGAAGGCAGCCTGCTCATCAAAGTTTGTGGGCATAGGATGAGAGTTCGACTGGGTTGGAGTATTGAATAGTTAAAAGTGAGAGGGTACCAGCGCTATTCTGGAGGAGGAGGAGTGCAACAAGTAGGGGAAGGGATCCGGCCAAGGTATAGAAGAGGAAATAAATACCCGCATTCAAGCGTTCGGTTTGGTTTCCTCAGCGAGTAATAAGAATGAGCGTAGGAATAAGGGTGGCTTCAAATATGATGTAGAATATAACAATTTCTGTGGCCCCGAAGGCCATAATTAAAAAAATCTGGAGGGATGTAAGGAGGATAAGATACGTCCGCTGTCGATTGAGGGGTTCGATGGTTGTGTGGTTTTGACTTGCTAGGATTATAAGGGGGAGTAGTCAGCAAGTAAGTACTAGAAGGGGGGTGGATAGAGGGTCTGTGGCCATGTAAAAATTAAGACTAGACCAGCCTGCCTCTGCTGTGTTAGTGAGCCAAGATAGGCTAACGAGGGCGATCAGTAGGGCGTGTGTCAGGGTAGTGGGTCAAAGTCACTTGGGGCGGACCAACCAAACGGTGGGTACAAGCATAAGTGTGGGGATTAGAATTTTTAGCATTGTAGGAGATTTAGGCTTTGTAGGTGATCGGTGCCATGAGTGCGTGCAGTGGCTACCAGTAAAGCAAGTCCCGCACTTGCCTCACAAGCTGAAAATGCTAGTAGGAGTATTGGGGCTGCGGAAAAGCTTGTGGAGCCTAGTTGTAGGGTTCAAAGAGAAAGGGCAATAAACAGAGAGAGTATTATTCCTTCTAAACATAAAAGGGCAGAGAGCAGGTGGGTCCGATGGAAGGCTAGGCCAGTTAGTCCCAGTATGAAAGCCGATGAGAAGGCAAAGTGAACAGGGGTCATTAGGCAATTATGGACTTTAACCATAAGTTTTTGAGTCGAAATCAAAGGTTTTCTTTAAACTAATCACCTATTCGGCCCACTCTAGTCCTCCTTGAAGTCATTCATAAATTAGGCCCAGGGTTAGGAGGGTCAGAACGGCCGTGGCTCAGAGAAAGGTTATCAAAGGGGATGTTAGTTGATCTCCCCAGGGTAGGGGCAGGAGGAGGGCAATCTCTAAGTCGAAAAGCAAGAAGAGAATGGCGACCAAGAAGAATCGGAGGGAGAAGGGTAGTCGGGCAGAACCTACGGGGTCAAAGCCGCATTCGTATGGAGAAAGTTTCTCGTGGTCGGGGGTTATTTGAGGGAGTCAGAAAGACACAAGGGCTAAGATGGCGGAGAGCAGGGTGGTGATAGTAATTACAGTTGTGACTAGGTTCATTATCTTTCCTTGGGTTTTAACCAAGACCGGGTGATTGGAAGTCACTTATACTAACATTTAGTACTAGAAAGATTAAGATCCTCATCAGTAGATTGAGATGTAGAGGAATAGTCATACGACGTCTACGAAATGTCAGTATCAGGCGGCTGCTTCAAATCCGAAGTGATGCTCGGACGTGAAGTGGTGTAAAATCTGACGGATTAAACAAACGGCTAAAAATGTGGAGCCAATAATTACATGAAGGCCATGAAACCCGGTAGCTACAAAGAAGGTAGCGCCGTATACGCCATCAGCAATTGTGAATGGGGCTTCGTAGTATTCTAAGGCTTGGAGGAATGTAAAGTAAAAGCCAAGGAGAATTGTTAGTGCAAGAGATTGGACTGCCTGTTTACGCTCCCCCTCTATGATGCTATGATGGGCTCAGGTGACAGTCACCCCGGAGGCAAGAAGAACGGCTGTATTAAGCAGGGGGACTTCAAAGGGGTCTAGGGTGGTGACACCTGTTGGGGGTCAGCATCCCCCAAGTTCTGGGGTGGGTGCTAGGCTGGCGTGGTAAAAGGCTCAGAAAAAGCCTAGGAAGAAGAAGACTTCTGAGGTGATAAAAAGAATCATTCCGTAGCGGAGACCCTTTTGAACGGGGGGTGTGTGGTGGCCCTGAAATGTGCCTTCTCGTACGATGTCTCGTCATCATTGAAATATAGTAAGTAGAAGAAGGATTATTCCGAGTGCTATAAGGGTTGTAGATTGGAAATGGAATCAGGTTGCGAGACCTGATGTTATTAATAGGGCGGCAATTGCCCCTGTTAGAGGTCAAGGGCTAGGGTCAACTATGTGGTATGCGTGTGCTTGGTGGGCCATTAGACGTTTTCTTGAAGGTAGAGGGTTAAGAGGAGTACAAATACGTAGGCTTGGATTATAGCGACAGCAACTTCTAGGAGGGTTAGTAGAACGAGAACGGTGGATGTTAATAAAGCCACAGTTGGTATAGAGGAGAGGAGGACAAAAGCAGCTGTTGAGATAAGTTGGATTAAAAGGTGGCCGGCAGTTAAATTGGCGGTCAGTCGTACCCCCAGTGCGAGAGGGCGAATGAATAGACTAATTGTTTCAATGACAATGAGAACGGGGATTAGAGGGCCGGGGGTGCCTTCTGGTAGAAGATGTCCTAGGGCATGTGTTGGTTGGTTTCGCATTCCAATGATCACGGTTGCTAATCATAAGGGGGTGGCAAGACCCAGGTTTAAGGAGAGTTGTGTGGTGGGGGTGAAGGTATAAGGGAGGAGGCCTAACATGTTCATGGTGATAAGGAAAATCATTAGGGATGTGAGGAGCGCGGCTCACTTATGTCCGCCCAGGCTTAGAGGGAGGAGGAGTTGTTGGGTGAAACGATTGATGAATCACCCTTGAAGGGTGAGGAAACGGCTGTTAAGTCAGCGGGTTGTGGGGGCGGGGTATATAATTCAAGGGAGGGTAATGGCTAGGGCCATAAGAGGGATGCCTAAAAGTGTGGGGCTCATAAATTGGTCAAAAAGGCTTACTGTCATGGTCAGGTTCAGGATTCTGTTTTGGGTTTTTCGGCACTTTGGAGTGTTGGCTCGTTTGGGAAAGTATGGGCTATTACTTTGGGGGGAATAACAGCCAAAAAAATTAGTCATGAAAAGACTAGAATAGCAAATCAGGGTGCGGGGTTGAGTTGAGGCATATCGTTAAGGGTGGTTGGGAGTCACCAATCTTTAGCTTAAAAGGCTAACGCTGTTCCCGGTTTAGCTTCTTAGCGAGGCGTCTTCAAGTATTCGCGATGATCAGTTTTCAAAGTGTTCTAGGGGAACTGCTTCAACTACGATTGGCATAAAGCTGTGGTTTGCCCCACAAATTTCAGAGCATTGACCATAAAAAATACCGGGGCGGGATGCGATGAAAGCGGTTTGATTCAGGCGCCCTGGGACTGCGTCTATTTTAATTCCAAAGGCAGGGACTGTTCATGAGTGGAGGACATCATCAGCAGAGACTAAGACTCGGATTGGGGACTCTACTGGGATTACTATTCGATGGTCGGCTTCTAGGAGTCGGAACTGGCCGGGGGTTAAATCTTGGGTTGGGACTATATAAGCATCAAACCCGAGGTCTTCGTAGTCTGTATATTCGTAGCTTCAATATCATTGATGGCCAACAGCTTTGATAGTAAGAAGGGGGTCATTGACCTCATCTATAAGGTATAAAATGCGTAAGGAGGGGAGAGCAATGAGGATAAGAATGATTGCTGGGAGAACGGTCCAGATGATTTCAATTTCTTGAGAGTCTAAGATAAATTTATTGGTTAGTTTTGTGGTGACTATGGCCACAATAATGTAAAGTACTACGGTGCTGATTAGGAAGACGATTATTAAGGCGTGATCGTGAAAATGAAGAAGTTCTTCTATAACAGGTGAAGCTGCATCTTGAAATCCTAGTTGGGAGGGATGGGCCATTATATTAAGACACGCGGGATTTTAACCCACAAGTCTGCCTTGACAAGGCGGTGTAATTGTGCTATTTTACTAGTGTCTTATAAAGAAAGTGACAGAGCGGCTATGTGACTGGCTTGAAACCAGCTCATGGGGGTTCGACTCCTCCCTTTCTCGTTAGTTTGATTGAACTAGTACGAATGCAGGCTCCTCGAATGTGTGATAGGGGGGAGGGCAGCCATGTAGTCATTCTACATTGGTTGTTGTGAGTTCTACTGCCAGGATTTCACGCTTAGCAGCGAATGCTTCTCAAATAATAAATAGGAATATGATTACTGCGACCAGGGAGATTAGGGATCCAATTGAGGAGACGGTGTTTCATAGGGCGTAGGCATCTGGGTAGTCTGAGTATCGTCGGGGTATGCCAGCCAGGCCTAGGAAGTGTTGAGGGAAGAAGGTGAGGTTAACACCTAAAAATATGACCCCAAAGTGGATTTTTGTTCAAGTACTGTGAAGGGTGTAGCCTGAGAAAAGAGGGAATCAGTGGACGAAGCCGGCAACGATAGCAAATACGGCTCCTATGGATAATACGTAGTGGAAGTGGGCGACTACGTAGTAGGTGTCATGTAGAACAATGTCAAGAGATGAATTAGCGAGAACAATGCCTGTTAGACCTCCGACTGTGAAAAGAAAGATGAATCCAAGGGCTCATCAAAGGGGGGTCTCTCATTTAATAGAGCCCCCATGAAGAGTGGCAAGTCAGCTAAAGACTTTAACGCCTGTGGGGATGGCGATAATTATTGTGGCAGATGTAAAGTAAGCACGTGTGTCTACATCCATACCCACTGTAAATATGTGGTGGGCCCAGACGATAAAGCCTAGAAGTCCAATGGCCATCATGGCTCAAACTATGCCTATATATCCAAAAGGTTCCTTTTTGCCTGAGTAGTATGCTACAATGTGGGAGACTATTCCAAAACCGGGAAGAATGAGGATATATACTTCAGGGTGGCCGAAAAATCAAAAGAGGTGTTGGTAGAGGATGGGATCTCCACCTCCAGCTGGGTCAAAGAAGGTGGTGTTAAGATTACGGTCTGTTAAAAGCATTGTAATGCCGGCAGCAAGGACTGGAAGGGCGAGGAGTAGTAAGACGGCCGTGATGAGAACAGATCATACGAAAAGGGGAGTCTGGTATTGAGAAATAGCAGGAGGCTTCATGTTGATAATTGTTGTGATGAAATTAATTGCCCCAAGGATTGAAGAGATACCTGCTAAATGTAAAGAGAAGATTGTGAGATCAACAGAGGCTCCCGCATGCGCTAGATTCCCAGCGAGAGGGGGATAAACTGTTCACCCAGTCCCGGCTCCGGCTTCTACTCCGGAGGAGGCGAGGAGTAATAAAAAGGAGGGAGGGAGAAGTCAAAAGCTCATATTGTTTATTCGAGGAAATGCCATATCGGGGGCACCGATCATTAGAGGGATAAGTCAGTTTCCGAAACCCCCGATTATGATTGGTATTACTATAAAGAAGATTATTACGAAAGCATGGGCCGTAACAATTACATTATAAATCTGGTCGTCTCCTAAGAGGGCCCCGGGTTGGCTCAGCTCAGCTCGAATTAGGAGGCTTAGGGCTGTGCCTACTATTCCGGCTCAAGCACCAAATACTAGATAGAGGGTGCCAATGTCTTTGTGATTAGTCGAGAAAAATCATCGTGTGATGGCCACAGGTAGGATGGCTGAGTTTTAAGCGGTGGATTGTAGACCCATAGACAGAGGTTCAAGTCCTCTTCTTACCAAGCCCTAAGGTGTTCAACATATAAGATTGCAAATCTTAAGAGGCAGACTAACTCCTGCTGGGGCTTCCCCTCGCCTCTATCTTGGACGACAGGCGAGGGGGAGGTAGGTGGATGCTCGCTGGTTTGAGCGCTTAGCTGTTAACTAAGTTTTTGTGGGATCGAGGCCTTCCCACCTAGAAAGGCTTTAGCTTAATTAAAGTATCTGTTTTGCATGCAGGAGATGTGGATTAGTGTTCCGCAAGTCTTATCAGGGACTGGGGGATTTTCACCCTCACTTAGGGCTTTGAAGGCCCTTGGTCTGTGTATTAGCCTAAGTCTCTTAAAGGGCTAGGAGTGCAATGGCGGCGGGGGTGAGGGGGAGCAGCAGTAGTGTTGTTATGGTTGAAATAGCAAGGGGTATTGTGGCTTGTAAGGAGGGAAGACGTCAGGGGGTTATTCCTGCTGTGTTGTTGGGGGACATGGTGAGGGTTATAGCGTAAGAGAGGCGTAAATAGAAGTATAGGCTGAGGAGTGCCGTAAGTGCTGCCAAGGTGGCGGTTGTGGCGAGGTCTTGCTTAGTTAGTTCTTGTAGAATTAGTCATTTTGGTATAAATCCTGTAAGAGGGGGTAGTCCCCCAAGGGAAAGTAGGACTAAGGGTACTAAGGATGTGAGGATAGGGGCTTTGGCTCAGGATGTGGCCAGGGTATTAATGTTGGTGGAGTTGTTAAGTTTAAATACAAGGAAAGTTGAGAATGTTATGATAAGATATGTAAGAAGAGTGAGAAGTGTTAAAGAGGGGGAGAATTGTAGGACCAAAACTATTCATCCAAGGTGGGCGATGGAGGAGTAAGCCATGATTTTACGTAGTTGTGTTTGATTTAGACCACCCCACCCCCCAACGAGGGTGGATGCAAGGCCTAGTATAATTAGGAGGGTGGAGTTGGTGGGTTGGATTTGGATTAGTAGTGCGAATGGGGCTATTTTTTGTCAAGTGGATAAGATGAGTCCGGTGGTAAGGTCTAATCCTTGGAGAACTTCGGGGAGTCATGAGTGGAGGGGGGCGAGGCCCACCTTCAGCGCGAGGGCTAAAGTGATAAGAGTAATAGGAAGGGGGTGGGATATTTGTTGGATGTCCCACTGCCCTGTGAGTCAGGCATTGGTGGTACTTGCAAACAAAAGTATTGCGGCCCCGGTGGCCTGTGTGAGGAAGTATTTGGTTGTGGCTTCAACTGCTCGGGGGTGGTGGTGTTGTGCTATAAGGGGGATGATGGCAAGGGTATTTATTTCTAGTCCTATTCAGGCGAGTAGTCAGTGGGAGCTAGCGAATGTAATAGTGGTTCCTAGTCCTAGACCAAATAGGAGGGTGGCTAAGATGTATGGGTTCATTAGCAAAGGAGGGAGTTTAACCAACATATTTGGGGTATGGGCCCAAGAGCTTAATTAGCTGACTTTACTAGGAAGTGGTGTAGTGGAAGCACTAAGAGTTTTGATCTCTTTAGGTAGGGTTCGAACCCCTTCTTTCTAAGGAGTCGGGGGGACTTTAACCCCCATAAGTCACCCTATCAAAGTGATCCTTTTTTCAGGCACGAATCCGGGGTTATAGTTGCGGGGGCAGTCCGGCAAAGGCAATGGGCAGGGCAAGGTGTCAAATGACAAGGGCCAGGGTTAGAGGTAGGAAGTTTTTTCAAATTAAATGCATGAGTTGATCGTACCGAAATCGGGGGTATGAGGCTCGGACTCATAGAAAAAGTACTGATAGCAGAGCTGCCTTGGTTATAAGATTAATAGCCGTAAGTTCGGGGATGGAAGGGATGTGGGAGGCTCCTAAGAAGAGTGTGGCGGAGAGGGTGTTTATCAATAGAATGTTGGAATACTCTGCCAGGAAAAACAGGGCGAAAGGTCCCCCTGCGTACTCTACATTAAAGCCGGAGACCAGCTCGGATTCTCCTTCTGTTAGATCGAAGGGGGCACGATTTGTTTCGGCTAGGGTGGAGATGTACCATATGGCGGCAAGGGGTCAGGCTGGTAGAATTAACCAGACACTTTCTTGAGCAACATTAAATGTTTGTAATGTAAAGCCCCCGGCAAAGATAATAATATTAAGCAGGATTAGGCCTAGGCTAACTTCGTATGAAATGGTTTGGGCCACTGCTCGTAGGGCTCCAATAAGAGCATACTTTGAATTGGAGGCTCAGCCTGCGCCTAGGACTGAATAGACTGCAAGGCTAGAGAGGGCAAGAATAAATAAGATGCCCAGGTTAAGGTCAACAACAGGGTGGGGGAGAGGTATAGGGGCTCACAAGGTGAGGGCAAGGGTAAGAGCTAGCATGGGTGCGAGGAGGAAAAGTATGGGGGAAGAGGTTGAAGGGCGAACAGGCTCCTTAATAAAGAGTTTTAGGCCATCAGCGATGGGTTGTAGAAGCCCGTAGGGCCCAACGACATTGGGGCCCTTTCGCAGTTGTATATAGCCGAGTACTTTTCGCTCGAGAAGGGTCAGAAAAGCGACGGCTAGAAGAACTGGGACAATAAAGGTGAGGGGGTTAATAATGTGAGTAATGAGGGTCGATATCATAGTCAAGGGGAGGATTTGAACCTCTGTAGAAAGGGCTTAGGTCTTTTGCAATTACCGGGCTCTGCCACCTTGACATGCCATTATCTAAGGCACGGGAGCATGCCCTCTTGCCTATTTTAGTTGACTTCACTAGGTGTGGGGGAGGCGTGCCTTGAGCATTGGCCTCTTCTTTTCGGTCCTTTCGTACTAGAAAAGAGCATAGCATAGATAGAAACTGACCTGGATTACTCCGGTCTGAACTCAGATCACGTAGGACTTTAATCGTTGAACAAACGAACCCTTAATAGCGGCTGCACCATTAGGATGTCCTGATCCAACATCGAGGTCGTAAACCCCCTTGTCGATATGGACTCTAAAAGAGGATTGCGCTGTTATCCCTAGGGTAACTCGGTCCGTTGATCGGCATTGCCGGATCTTGTTGGTCAGAAATTCTGTTTACTAGAACTGTGGTTCTTAGTTGTAGGAAGGGGTGTTCCCATTCCACGTGGGGGTTATTTAATTCCCCGCGGTCGCCCCAACCAAAGACATTAGGGCAGGGCTCACTTGGTTTAGTCCTTTATTTGGGGTGCTTAACGTGGGCTGTCTTGGTGTCTAAAGCTCCATAGGGTCTTCTCGTCTTATGTTTATATCCCCGCTTCTGCACGGGAAGATCAATTTCATTGACCTGAAAGAGGAGACAGTTAAGCCCTCGTTATGCCATTCATACGGGTCTTCATTTAAAAGACAAGTGATTGCGCTACCTTCGCACGGTCAAAATACCGCGGCCGTTAAACAAATAGTCACAGGGCAGGCGGGACCTCTTATTTTTGAGTTTACAAGAGGCGATGTTTTTGGTAAACAGGCGAGGCTTTTGTGTTTGCCGAGTTCCTTCTCTTTCTTTTAGTCTTTCCCCGGGGGCATACCTGTGTGGGGTTAACGGTTGATTTTTGGATATTTTTCTAGTTGTTTAGTTTATAGTCCAATGCCCTCTTTTTTTGGGGCCGTTAAGAGTCGGTGGGTTGTCCGTTCCGATGTACACGTATGCGGGGAGAGAGTCTAGGACTCTCTTATTACTCATATTAGCATAATCACTCCCATGCAGGCATGGGACGGTCCAGTATGGTTAGGGGGGTTAGATTAAGTGATCAGAATAAGAAGGGTTTAGTGATATATCTGAGCTTTAACGCTTTCTAAGGGGATGGCTGCTTTTAGGCCCACCAGAATATCTAGCTTTAATTATTATGATCTTTACCCTCCTGGTAAAGTTGTGTCTTGATTCAAAGGGGCTGTACCCCCTTTGACTAACTCTTTCGGTTCTTCAGGTGCATCTATAGGGGTTAAACTAAGGTGAAAAGAGGAGCCAAGAGGCTGAACTTCTATTCATTTCTTGGACAACCAGCTATAACTAGGTTCGGTAGGTTTGTCACCTCTACTCAAAGTTTCTCCCACTCTTTTGCCACAGAGACGGGTGTGCCCTATTAATAGGCTATCTTGGAGTAGCTCACGTAGTTTCGGGACGTCAAACTAAAGTGCTCTTTGCTTGGGGTACACTTGCTAAATCATGATGCAAAAGGTACGAGGTTAAATCTCTGCTTTTTAAAGCTTTGCTGGGTTGTTTCATTTCTCTTTCAGCATTCCCTTGCGGTACTTTCTCTATTGCGCCAGAATCCCTTTTCTATCGCCTATACTAAGGGGGAAAAATGGTTTGTTTAATTTAAATACTGGGGTATTTAGGGGTTATTAACAGGGGTAAGTTGAAATTGTTTGGGTGGGCTAGCTGTTGGGCGTCAGAACGACTCGATTTGCACGGGTGACTTCTCAGTGTAAGGGAGATGCTTTTCTATCTTAGCCACGTTCTGATTTTTCCAAGTGCACCTTCCGGTACACTTACCATGTTACGACTTGCCTCCCCTTTTTTATTATTAGGGTTTAATTAATGTGTGGGTGGCTTTGGGGAGAGTGACGGGCGGTGTGTGCGCGCTTCAGGGCCAGTTTCAGCGGGACGCTCTATTTCCTGCTTACTACTAAATCCTCCTTCAGATGGATGTTTCAGTTCATCTTTCGTGTTCGCTGTAGTAGCGAATGTAGCCCATTTCTTCCCCTTCCATACGCTACACCTCGACCTGACGTTTTGGGCTGTACCAGTCTTGCTTACTATTCAACCTTCACAGGGTAAGCTGACGACGGCGGTATATAGGCGGGATAAACAAGGAAGGGTGAGGTTGAACGGGGGTTATCGGTTCTAGAACAGGCTCCTCTAGGTGGATCTAAAGCACCGCCAAGTCCTTTGGGTTTTAAGCTATTGCTCGTAGTTCCCGGGCGGATAGTGGGTGTGTAGTACTATCAATGTTTAGGGCTAGGCATAGTGGGGTATCTAATCCCAGTTTGTTCCTTAGCTTTCGTGGGTTCAGATCAAGTAAAATCACTTTCGTGGTTGGACTTCCTATCTTCGGTTACGTATAACAGTCTTGAAGATGTTTGACTTTAGTATGAGTTTTAACTTAACCACGCTTTACGCCGGTGGCTATCAACTTGGGCCTCTCGTATAACCGCGGTGGCTGGCACGAGTTTTACCGGCCCTCTTAACCTTAACTAAGTCAAGTTTTCACTTAGGGCTTAATGTCTATCACTGCTGAGTTCCCTTGGGGGTGTGGCTAAGCAAGGTGTCATGGGCTCGAGGGTGTGCCTGATACCAGCTCCTTGTTCCCGGGTAGGGAACTGTAGGGCATTCTCACAGGGGTGCGGATACTTGCATGTGTAAGTTTGGTTAAAGTTGATAATAAAGTCAGGACCAAGCCTTTGTGCTTGCGGGACTTTCTAGGGTCCATCTTAACATCTTCAGTGTTATGCTTTAGTTAAGCTACGCTAGC